GATTCGGTATGGATAAAAGATCTTCCTATGGTATACTATTCAATTCTCGACAACGAATTAATTTAATAAGTCAGATATTGTTATTCATGATATTGATCCGATTCAAGATCATCGAGAGCTAATTCATTCATTGAATTTAGCATTGAATTTCGAGGCGAAAGATTTATCATCTCTATGGGATTAAATCCCGAGTTATTGTGAAGTAAAAAAAACGATGAGATTATGGAAGTAAATATTCTTGCATTTATTGCTACTGCACTGTTCATTTTAGTTCCTACTGCTTTTCTACTTATCATTTACGTAAAAACAGTTAGCCAAAATGATTAATAAATTTGACCGAAACTTGACTTCTGAGTTCTTATCAATGGTTGAAGAAATCAAATGAAAAGTTTGCGTTTTAAATGAAATGAACGGGCTATAATCGGCAGTATTCTATGAGATCTGATAGTAATGGTAAGAAAGAAAGATTCATCTTTCTTTCTTACCATTACTATCTATTAGTGTTATGTTAGTGTAGTGTTTTGACTTTATAATTATAATAAAGATAATAAAACTGGAGGCTTAATATATACCCTATATCGGTGCAATATATGTAGCTATCAATTCCATATATGAAATTGACGTAGGACCCAATTCTCTATTTCTTTAATACATCTATTTATATTTATTCCGGTCAATCTGAAATAATCGTTTTACTGTTATAGAATACATTCCTCCACTAGAGTCCAATGGAATTTCGAAATGAAGATATTTTTATTTCCGAATTTTAATAATTTAAAATGTGTTACATAACGATCTATAAAACAATTGATACAGTTGGATTCCTCAACTCAATTAGTAGTACTTCTAGAGTCCACTTCTTCCCCATACTACGAGTGAAAGGGAAAATGTAAAGACTACCATTAAAGCAGCCCAAGCGAGATTTACTACATCCATGTGAATTATGTCCCCTATCTTTATGATAGAATTATTCCATTATTACTCACTAATAATAGTGGAATCGACAGTGCAGAGTCAAAAAAGGATTATGACCGAACGCTGTTGATAAACCAATAAAAAAAATGCATTTCTATAAAATGCCTATCTGGGCAAGACTAAACACAAGTAAAATACTCAATGACACCACAAGGGAATGTTACTATGAATTATGTATTAATAAAGAATTATGTATTAATAAAGTCCATTTTTTTGTTAACCTTCCTAAGTTCATAAGTAAAAAGCATAAATAGAGAAATAGCTATCTATTACATACTTCTATATTCCCATTTGATATAATGCGTATCCTCCCCATTGTTTCTGTGAAGCAGTCGGGAGATAGTGTATTAGACTGTTAACGAGGCGTTTCCAAAAAATTATTTTGGTGTTTTTTCCATAAATAAATTATTCATTACTATGGATTGAATATTGATTGCCGAACACCCCGAAATTGTTGCGAGTCTATATATGTATATACATAAAGTATTTCCCACCCTTTCGAAAACTATTAATTTAATTAGACGGGCCGACCAATGGAATTCAAGACCCAATTAGTAGACATTCCATTAGGAGTAGAAGGGAATCTTGCCAGTCCGTCTATCATTCTAATCATTCTTTGAATCTACAATTCAAAGATTGGAAATCTTTTTCAAAATCCCCCGAATAGATGTTTCGACTTAACCTGGTATCAGGAGAAAATTTTGGCCAGTTATATCAAGAGAACAGGATAAGAGATTTCAATTCTTTTGTTAATGAGGCGACACCCGGATTTGAACTGGGGAAAAAGGATTTGCAGTCCCCCGCCTTACCACTCGGCCATGCCGCCAAAACGATCCACAATATGTGAAATTTTTCTCTCTTGGGGTTGGGTTACTAAACTGACTTTTTCTTGCATCTTGAATATTTTTTTCCTTAAAATTTTTATCCTAACAAAAAAAAAGATTTAAAAAGAAACCCTTTCCCCTTTATTGATTGGATTTTGTTTAGCTCTTCGAGTAATTGTATAGTATCTCAAAACATACAATGCTTAAAAACTTTCCCTCACTTTTAATCAAATGTGGGAGTCACAAAAGCCGAAATTTATAACAAATTTGAACCATTAACTATTCGCAGACTGAGAATTCATGAATGATTTGAATATCCAGTTTTGGTTGTCTAATAACATAACAAAATACAACTAACTAATCAGTGTTGATTTTTTTGAATCAAAAAGCGTTCTCCATTTTAATTATAACAACAATTATGAGGATATGTAAACCCCCAAACAGAAATTTTTACACAGGGATATCTTGTTTATATATGTTGAATGGAATTATCCGTAAATTATCCTAATTTTTCATTGAGTATAAAATAGAAATTTTATTTTGATAGGGCGCGACTCATACTGTTTCCACTAGGAGGGCAAAGACGGATATAGAGATTAGGTATATCTGCACGTATTTAATGTTTAATAAATACAACCCAATCTCACTTCACAATTATACACTTCCCCATTGGATTATACGAATTTTACGAAAAAATAGGT